AAATGAATCTCTTTTCTAAGTTTCATTGTTAACAATGTAAAATAAGCTTTTTCTTCGTATAGACCTAGCGAAGCACAACAAAAAAAGGGGGGTCCTCTTTTTCTGTATTCAATCAAGAGAAAACCCCACCCAGATTAGAAGAATTCTAATAAAATAAACGGAATATACCAACACTAAGATTAAGATATTCGAAATCACTAATCAAAAAACAACAAAAAGACCTCATTATTCTATTCCTAAAAAAATTTTAATCTATAAATCGAATTTTTATAAAAAAATAAAAACCTCATACAAATTAAACATGTGCCAGGAACCAGATTTGAACTGGTGACACGAGGATTTTCAATCCTCTGCTCTACCAGCTGAGCTATCCCGACCATTCCCAATGTAGGATCCCATCCTCATTTTATTAGAGGACTGACTGGGGTCTATGTCAATTAAAGGGACAAGGGGAGATTACAAAGTTTTCTCCAAGTCCTGTAATTTCTTGGATCTTCAAAAAGACGACTTTCAAAGTTTCAGTACTAAATAATGTTATTGATTGTGAATCATTCAAATAGGAATTCCTTGCTTAGCTTAATTTGGATGTGTATTCTATATCACATGTACTAATAATAAAGTTATTTACGTCCAAATACGTTTGTCAAAAAGAACCAGAAAAGGAATTTAGAACCGCTAACGAATAATGAAAATAGGGTTTTGGGGGGATAGAGGGACTTGAACCCTCATGATTTAAAAAGTCGACGGATTTTCCTATTACTATAAATTTCATTGTTGCCGGTATTGACATGTAGAACGGGACTCTATCTTTATTCTCGTCCGATTAATCAGTTCTTAAAAAGATCTATCGGGCTTTGGAGTGAATGATTTGATGAATGAATATTTGTTCTTCAATTTCAATATGGAATAAATTCATACCAATTCTTCAATTTTTAATATTTTAAAATATAGATACAGATTCGGGCCGTCATTAACCATTTGATATAGTCTTCAATAGATACGTTTATCCTTCATCCTTTCTGAAGTTTCGATGGAAAGATTCCTCTACCGGCGCAATCAACTCCGTTTGTTAGAACAGCTTCCATTGAGTCTCTGCACCTATCCTTTTTTTTTTCGTTTTCTGAACCTTTGTTTTGAGAAAATAGGATTTGGCTCAGGATTGCCCATTTTTCTTAATTCCGGGATTTCTCTGAATTTGAAAGTTATCACTTGGTAGGTTTCCATACCAAGGCTCAAGTCAATTAAGTCCGCAGCGTCTACCGATTTCGCCATATCCCCCTTGTTTTGAGATTTGAGAATAGGATCGTATTATGATATCATTCCTTTTTTTCTTTCGTTTATATTGGAACCCTTGGATTGATTAGATAGCGATTACTATTTACGAAAAAAGTATTTTACCTATAGGAAATCTTTATTTCATCCAACGGAATTAGATTTTATTATTTCTGTATCGACAATTCAATATATATTTATATATACCCCATGATATATATTTATTTTCCTGCAATTTTTGCCATACAATTAATTGGGGATACTTGAACGATTGATTCTTTTTTTTTATTGACTTCCCCCCCTTTTACGAATGAAAGCTGAGGAATGTCTGATTAGTTAGAACTAATTAATCGAATTCAAAAAGAAATAAATTATATAAATATAGAATTAGAAAGATATTAGGATAGAAAATAGCGAAGTGTAACAAAAAAAATTTCAAATGTCATGTGAATCCAAAATAAAAAAAAAGCAAATTTGACTATCTTAAAATATTTAAGATTTGCATTAACTATTGAAGAGAATAATATTCCAATTGTATTCGAATTAAGAATTGTGATCAAGAAATAGAAATTCTATATCGCTATATCAATCGTTATTTATATTATATAATTATAATATTTATTTTATTGCAAATTGTGGATTCTATTATTTTTTATTTTTATAGAGATATTTTTTTTATAGAGATACACTATATAATTAAATACACTATCACTATACTATTACTATATATAGTGATAGTGTATTTAATTCCTAATGCAGAGATAATTTTTATTATGTGGGCCCGCTTAGCTCAGAGGTTAGAGCATCGCATTTGTAATGCTCTGGTCATCGGTTCGATTCCGATAGCTGGTCTTTTCCTATATTTTCATTTTTTTCTTCAAATTTTGAAAAAAAAATGGATAATCCCCCTTTTAAACTTTGAAATCAAAGAATATTGCAAAAGTGCCCTCTTTCCAAAATCCATAAATTGATTAAGTTATAAAAACTCTCAACTATGCCAAGAAAAGGATCTATTATATATTAATTATATATAATATATATAATAATAGAAGAATAATAGAAAGTTTGAATATTTATCCAACTAATCTCACTCTCCTTTATTTTTCTTTCTAGTACAAGTACACTACTTCAGCAAACTCCGCTTCATTTAGTTTAGTTTTAGTTTATTCTGTAAAATACAATTTTAAAAATAAAGAATGAAATTAATTCTAAAAAAGAATAAGGAGTCTTTATGTCGCGTTATCGAGGACCTCGTTTCAAAAAAATACGCCGCCTAGGAACTTTACCAGGACTAACTAAAAAAAGGCCTAAAGCTGGAAATGATCTTAGAAACCAATCGCGTTCCGGGAAAAAATCTCAATATCGTATTCGTCTAGAAGAAAAACAAAAATTGCGTTTTCATTATGGTCTTACAGAACGACAATTACTTACATACGTTCGTATCGCCGGAAAAGCCAAGGGGTCAACAGGTCAAGTTTTATTACAATTACTTGAAATGCGTTTGGATAACATCCTTTTTCGATTGGGTATGACTTTGACTATTCCCGCAGCCCGCCAATTAGTTAACCATAGACATGTTTTAGTGAATGGGCGCATAGTAGATATACCAAGTTATCGCTGCAAACCCCGAGATATTATTACGGCGAAGGATGAACAACAATCCAGAACTCTGATTCAAAATTCTCTCAACTCTTCCTCTCATGCGGAAGTACCAAACCATTTGACCCTTCACCCATTCCAATATAAAGGATTAGTCAATAAAATAATAGATAGTAAACGGGTGGGTTTTAAAATAAATGAATTGCTAGTCGTAGAATATTATTCTCGTCAGACTTAAACCTCAATTAAAATCCAATTTTGCAGGGGTTTGGTCAATTTCCTTCCCTTTCATCAAATTAACCTAAGGTTAAATAAGAAAAATACGGGTTTGATCCTAATTTGATCCCATTTATGTATCATAGGGGGGCTGTTTTCATATTATTTCGGGTATTCTTCACAATTCGGAATAGAGAATCTATATCAATGAAAGGTCTAACTGGTGGAATAAAGGTCTCCATTGCTAGTTGATTCAGTATTATTAATAAAATTAAAATGGGTTTATGTACGGAAAGAGAGGGATTCGAACCCTCGGTAAACAAAAGCCCACATAGCAGTTCCAATGCTACGCCTTGAACCGCTCGGCCATCTCTCCTTCATAATGATTATGTACCAAAAACCGAGCAAATAACTCGTTATTCATATTCCATTCTAGATTATTGGATAGGTATGACCAATCGAGTTTAACTATCTATTACAAATACAAAATATTACAAACAAATAAAATTTCTCGAGTTCTCAAATCTGTAACTTCAATGAAATCAGACTAGTTCCCTTCGTTCGGTATACTACTACATTAGGATGAAACCTAATCGGGTTGAAATATTTAATATTGATTCCTGTCAAAAAGTAACAATTCGATTCAAATAGCAGGCCCATAAGCTTTTTTTTTCATTTCTCTCAGTCTTACGAAAAAGACACGCAATTCGGGAAATTTTTTGAAGGAAATCCACACTTGTTGAAGGTGAAGTTTGGAAATAGAACAATTACTTCTGTCGTGTATTCTCGATTAATGCAACCTCGTTTCAATTTGCGATCTAGTATTGAGCGAAAGGTTACACCTAAAGAGGTTCCGTATTATGGGACAATCCTATCCCACTAGTACCAATGGAAGCATAAGGGACGAAACACTACGCCTAGGAATTAACAACATGATAACCTTGTTAGAAATGATCCCCTTCTTTACCTTATTGGGCTCGGGACTAAAAGAATGTTGGGACAACAAACATCCATCTCATTCGTATTGGATACCAATATAACTGACTAATTCCTGGAAATTAGGAGGCGTTGAAAACAAAGAAATTGTTGGAGTTTTCATTTCTATCTAGTCCCAACACGTTTGATGTTAAGAAAAAATTTCTTGCAGGAGGGTTAGCTAAAGATTTCTTAAAAAAAAAGATCGAATTGGTAGAAGAAGCACCGTAAAGATCAATTAGCGAGGTTTGAGGCTGATACAATAAATAATAACTGCTTACTTATGTCATGCTGGTAGATATACTTAATGTGAAATAAAAATGAGGAATCCACTTATGTAATAGAGTCGATCCACTAAAACTAAAGTCTTGAGTAGCGGTGTAGGATCAGATCTCAAAGCATAGTAAATCTTTTATTTCTTAGGAAGGAAAGTTTTTTTCTGAAGGTGGAAAAAAGATAAAACGAAATAAAACGGATTATTAATCCAAATTTCAGTTTAAAATGGATGTATTTGGTTAACCCGAAAAATGATAGGTCCATGTGAAATCCCATTCGTTAGATTTAGATATGGTAACGGGGCACCAATTCTTTTTGTGAACCATATGAGGTAGGAAACTCTGAAGTACAGTTCTAAGGAAAGGAATTAATCCGCCTATTTCCGACCGGGGGGGACAGGGCATTCACCAGGGAGATTCTGAAAAATTGCGGAGGCTTGGTTTGATCAAGCCGCTGAGTATTGGAAACAGGCTTTAGCGCTTACTCCTGGTAATTATATTGAAGCACACAATTGGTTGAAGATCACGAGGCGTTTCGAATAAAAATAAAAGAAGGTGTCATTTCTTTAATTTATTAATTCTATTCTCTTATTTAGTTTAGAATTATATAATATTTTTGTTATAATTAATTGTTTTTGGGTTTGGCCTTATCAGTCAAGTAAAAAAATGAATCATTTTTTTGTTTTGTGTAAAGAACCAATATGAAAATTTCATTATATCCCTTACTAAGCATTCTATTTCATCTGAGATTTCATAAGGATAATTTTTATAAAATTAAGGGATTAAAGTAAAAAGTCCATTTTTTTACTTTAAATTTTCTTAAAACAAATGAAAACTCGTATTAAAGAAACTTAAATAAAATATATAAATTAACAACTATGAATATATATAAACCATGATGTTTCTTAGCAACGGTTGCTCACGTGATTTAGAATAGAGTAATTCACATCAGCAGGTTGTACAAAAAGACCGTTTTTGCATCAACCCAAAGTTAAAAAAGGTTTTATGATATTCAAAAGGTCCGTTGAGCGCCCGATGACTATGTCATAATAAATCCGAACACTTGCCCCGGATCGACTTCCGGATCATAATTGCTCTAGTAAAGAACTAAAGAAAATAGATAAATGAGAGATAGAAAAATAGAAGAGAAACAAACTAATTATAGAAATCTCTCTCATCGCTCAAAGGTTTACTAATTATTTGACTGTTGGCAGGTCGCTTTATATGTGTTGTCCGGAAAGAGGAGGACTCAATGATTATTCGTTCGCCGAAACCAGAAGTAAAAATTTTGATAGCTAAAGAAACTGATACTACCACTTGGATCTGGAACCTACATGCCGATGCTCGCGATTCTGATAGCCATACCAGCGATTTGGAGGAAATCCTCTCGAAAAAGTATTTAGTGCACATTTAGATCAACTCTCCATCATATTTCGTTGGCCTAGCGGCATGTATTTCCACGGTGCGCGTTTTTCCAATTATGAAGTGTGGCTAAGTGATCTAACTCACATTGGGCCAAGTGTCCAGGTGGTTTGGGCCTATAGTAGGCCAAGAAATAGAAATATTGAATGATGATGTGGGCGGGGGTTTCCGAGGAATACAAATGGTTTTTTTTTCAGATTTGACGAGCATCTGGGATAACTAGTGAATTACAACTCTATTGTACCGCAATTGGTGCATTGGTCTTTGCAGCGTTAATGCTTTTGCTGGTTGGTTTTATTATCATAAAGCGGGCAAAATTTTGGCTTGGTTTCAAGATGTAGAATCTATGTTGAATCACCATTTAGCGGGGCTACTAGAACTTTGGTCTCTCTCTTGGGCGGGGCATCAGGTGCATGTATCTTTATCGATTAACCAATTTATAAACGCTGGAGTAGATCCTAAAGAGATACCGCTTCCTCATGAATTTATCTTGAATCGCTATTTTTTGGCTCAACTTTATCCAATTTTTGCCGAGGGAGCAACCCTACTTTTCACCTTGAATTGGTCAAATTATGTGGAATTTCATATTTTTCGTGGAGGATTAGATGGGGGTCTTTGATTGACCAATATTGCACACCATCATTTAGCTATTGCTATTCTTTCCTAATAGTGGGTCACCTGTATAGGACCAACTGGAAAATAGGGCCTGGCCTAAAAGATATTTTATTTTAGAAGCCCATAAAGGTCCATTTACAGGCCAGGATCATAAAGACCTACACGAGATCTTAACAACGTTATGGCATGTTCAATTATCTCTTAACCTGCCCATGTTAGGATCTTTAACCATTGTTGTAGCTCACGTATGTATTCCATGTCACCTTATCCATATCTAGCTACTGACTATGGTACAAAACTGTCATTGTTCACACATCACATGTGGATTGGTGGATTTCTCATAGTTGGTTCTGCTGCGCATGCAGCCATTTTGGGGGGTAAAAGATTCTGATCCAACTACTCGATACAACGATCTATTAGATCGTGTCCTTAGACATCGTGATGCAATAATATCACATCTCAACTGGGCATGTATATTTCTGGGCTTTCATAGGTTTGGTTTGTATATTCATAATGATACCATGCGTGCCTTAGGGCGCCCTCACAATATGTTTTAAGATACCTATATACAATTACAATCCGTTTTTGCTCAATGGATACAATCGGTTCACGGTAAAACTCATATGGGTTCGATGTACTTTTATCTTCAACGAGTGGCCCGGGACGGGGGGTACTTGTGATATTTTGGCATGGGATGCATTTTATTTGGCATTTTTTTGATGTTAAATACTATGTAGATAGGTTACTTTTTTTTTTTTTATTGGCATTGGAAGTACATCACATTATGTCAGGGTAACGTTTCACAGTTTAATGAATCTTCCACTAATGGGTTGGCTGAAAGAATTATTTATGATTAAACTCTTCACAACTTATCTCACAACTTATCAATGAATCTAACCCCTTTGGTATGAATAGTTTATCAGTCTGGGCATGGATGTTCTTATTTGGACATCTTGTTTGGGCTACTGGATTTATGTTTTTAATCTCCTGGCGTGGATATTAGCAGGAATTACTTGCAACTTTAGCATGGGCTCATGAACACACACACACCTTTGGCCAATTTGATTCGATGGAGAGATAAACCTGTGGCCCTTTCTATTGTGCAAGCAAGATTGGTTGGATTAGCCCATTTTTATGTATGTAGGTTATATATTCACTTATGCAACTTTCTTGATTGCCTCTATTTGGCTAATTTTTGGATGTGTTCTATCCGCAGCAATCTCATTTCTTTCGATGGAGAGAAGGCCATCCTTTTCTATTTCTACATCTAGGATTCGACTTGTATCAATTAATAGGACCTGACCATTATGGCAAGAAAAAGTTTGATTCAGAGGGAAAGGAGGAGGCAAAAGTTGGAACATAAATATCATTTGATTCGTCGATCCTCAAAAAAAAAAATAAGTAAAGTTCCATCATTGAGTGACAAATGGGAAATTTATGGGAAGTTACAATCCCCACCACGGAATAGTGCACCTACACGCCTTCATCGCCGTTGTTTTTCGACCGGAAGGCCAAGAGCTAACTATCGAGACTTTGGACTATCCGGACACATACTTCGCGAAATGGTTCATGCATGTTTGTTGCCAGGAACAATAAGATCAAGTTGGTAAGGATTAACCTTTTATTTCTACGGTCGATGATCGGAAAGGGCCTCTTTACCATTCTGTATAAATTATCCTATTTGTACAGATATGGTATAAGGGGCACATTCAATCCTTGTTTGTCTATTAGTAAAAACTAATTCTTTCAGCGCGGGGTAGAGCAGTTTGGTAGCTCGCAAGGCTCATAACCTTGAGGTCACGGGTTCAAATCCTGTCTCCGCAATATATTTTTTTTTATTTTTTCCAAAAAAGAGGTTTGGCTCTGTTAACTAGTAATTAATTACCACCCCAAGGGATGGGTGGTGAGTGGTGATAGGAAAGAGAAAAAAATATGGGATAAACCCACTACACTATCACGACCAACTATACCCAATCCCTTAGCATATTCAAAATATTATTTTATCTTGATCTTGGGCGGATAGCGGGAATCGAACCCGCGTCTTCTCCTTGGCAAAGAGAAATTTTACCGTTCGACTATATCCGCATTCGTGATACACAATATATCCCCAATACAATATATGCTAATATATAATATAGACCCGGATCATATTTGTGCAGTGTCGGCCAAAGACTCTCTTTAGAGTAATTCCAATTATTTGATTAATCTAAAATCTAATAAATTGTATTTTTTTCATCCAATAAGTTTGACCCCCCCTCGAATTTATTTTTTCATTTCACAAATTGGAATGCTGGATTCTATATACGGATAGATAGATCGGTCGATTCATACCTGAGATTTTTCTACCGATAGTAGTGATATACACCCCCTATGGCCATGTTCTATTCGGAAGAATAAAAAAAAATGGTCTTTCGGAGAGATGGTTGAGTGGTTGATAGCCCCGGTCTTGAAAACCGGTATAGTTTTGAACAAAGAACTATCGAGGGTTCGAATCCCTCTCTCTCCTTTTTTTGCTCATTGAAGAGAATTTTTCTATTTATTTTTTTTTTTTTGCCCGGATTGGTATCATAAATAAGGGGGTGGCTTGGCTCTCCCACCTAGCTAAGCCAGAAAAAATAGAAAAATCGATTAGATAGAAATGAGTTGCAAAAAAAAGAAATAAGGAATACTTTATTTTATTAAGTATAACTAGATCCCAATATTGAAGTAGGAATCACTTTTATTCCTACTTCAATGCAAGCATTGGATCTCCTGTCTCATCTCAATTAACGAGGGGTCATGGAAAGAACAGGTTCAAAATAACGATAAATTCCTTTTTCAAATCCTGCTACAGCTGCACGAGCCCTTCCTGCATGCCACAAATGACCTGTGAAGAAGAAGAATCCTAGAAAAAAATGAGAGGTAGCTAACCAACTTCTAGGAGAGACATAATTGACTGCATTAATATTAATCTCGATAGCTACGCCACCCACAGATATTCTGCGGAACGCCGTTCTTGCCAAGGTTTTATGTCTTTTTTCAACCTACTTTAGTCCAACCCATTTTGACCTCTTAGAGGTTCTAACCAAGGAGTACGCGGATCCCAAAAACGCAAAGTTTCTCCTCCAAAAAATGGCTTTTCCGGTGGAGGAACGTATTAGATATTTACCTAAACCGGTAGGTCCTTGAGCGGATCCTACATTAGCCCCCAGACACCGGTCTCTAACTAGAAAAGTAAATGCTTGCGCCTGCAAAGCTTCTGGACCAGTAGGTCCACAAAACTCGCTAGGATAAGCGGTATTATTGAACCAGACAAAAAAGCAATGAAACCGAAGGTAGATAAAGTCCTTAAACTATAAGATAAGTAAGCTTCCCCAGACCATACAAAGGGTTAAAGTTAAGAGTTAAGATATGCCAGATTCCACCAAGTATACAAATGGAACCTAACCATACATGTCCTCTGATTATATCTTCGAAATCGTCCACACTAACTCCACCCCACCGGGTGGATTTTAATAAATAACTAAATAAAATACTTGGGCTTAAGGGTCAAGTTGGTATTTTTTCTTACATCTCCCCCTCCCGGAGCCCAAGTATCATATATACCACCGCCAAAATAAAATAAAGAGCCTTGAAAACTAGAAGAAAAGCACCTAGACTCAACAAGATTAAGGGAATACCAAAAATTAAAATTGTGGTCATTTTATTTCTATCTTTCCATACAAAACCGAAGAACGGAAAAGATTCTTCCCGTTTTCGAGTCCCAGAAGTGCATGATAAATACCGCCAAAGCCTAAATACTGCAGAGGAAATAAAATGAAGTACTCCAGATACAAAGTATGGGAAGGTATCTATCACTTCAACTCCCCCCCCCCAGGGCCTACTAGAGTAGCTATATGGGGAAGTAAAAAGAATCCTTGTTCATACATAGGCTTCTCCGGTACAAAAAGAGCCACTTCAATCAAATGGGTTCGTTGCTCCAGCCCAGAATACGATTAACCCGGCTATGGGCTACATGAGCTCCTAGCAGTTTATCGGATAAATTAATAAGTAGGACATTTTCGGCCCATCAAGCAAAACCTGTGGTTTATTGATCACGACCAGCTACAGTTAAAGTTCCATTAAAGAGCGTTCCACGTGGTAGAACCTCCTCACAGGGAATATAAGATTTTAATGAGGCTGATCTTGAGCCACCATCCAAGCATGAATACCTTTAATAGAATATTTTTGGTGTAGAAAGTCTCAAATTATAGATTTTCTGTTGCGCTAATTTCCTGAGAAACGAAGTCATAGGCACGTAGGTTCAGGGCCAAACCGATTACTTCAAGAGCACTCATCCATAAACCGGTTACTGGTACAAATAACATAAAGAAATGTAACCCATATTTATTGGAAAAAGCAACCCCAAAGATTAAGGATTTGGTACAAAAAGCGGTTATCGGTAACCATGGAATAAGTTTCTTCAGCTTGAGTTGGGTTAAAAGCACGGAATGTATTTGCACCATCACCATCTTAAAATAAAGTATTTTCTACGGGAGCACCATGAATAGCGCTTATAGTAAAGCAGCTCCCAATCCCAATACGCCGGCAACTCCCATCATATGAAATGGGTTTAGTGCCCAATTATGAAATCCTTGAAAAAAGAGGATGAATATAAATATAGCTGCTACACCAAAAATAGGTGCAAAGAACCAACCAGACTGTCCGAGTGGATAAATCAGGAATACAGAAATAAAAAAAGCAATTAGACCAGAGAATGCGATTGCATTATAAGGTTGAAATGGAACAGATTGAGCAAGCTAAAATTGACGTAACATGAAACCTATTAGTCCGAAAGTACCGTGCAGAGCAATAAAAGTCCACAGATCACCTAATTGACACCAACGGGTAAAATCTACTTGTGCTTCAGGACCCCATAGTAACAATAAAGAATGTGATAAACTATTATCAGGAGTAGAAACTTCGGCCGTTAAGAAATTACAGCCTTCCAAATAGGAACTGGCCAATCTATGAGTATACCATGAAGTTACAAAGGTTGTACCTGCGAACCTACCACCTAAAGAAAAATAGGCACAAGGAAGGAGCAATAGGCCGGACCAGCCTACAAAAATGAAAAGGTCCCTCCGCAACCAGTCATACATAATATAAAATAAATTATTTTAGTCTTTGGTAAATTTACCAACGGCTATAGTCATAGTGATCCTCCTATTCGATTCCTATTCAACTACTTCAACCATTTCCGAACACTTTATAGTATATTGGGGGCGTCTGAAGGAAAGGATTTGATCATTTATTTATGATTTCTTTTGCACTGCCCCCTTCTGGCGGGTTTCGAAGAGAAATTGGCCCATAAACTCACCTGGGGAAATACATGAACTCTATTTGATTATTCTTTGTTACTAAGCATACGAACCATGAATTGTCTTCTTATGACTCATCAATCAGATATATGAATCTTTTCAAAGAACTTTTCGAGGAGCAAGCGACCCATTTTATCACTGCTAACCTATCCTCAGACCTACTCCCTCTTCTTCGATTAACTAATGTTATTCTTAGATCTTGTTCGCGAGATTGAGAAAAAGAAAGATATTTCTAGTTTCTAGATTGTTCTAATTTCTATGTATACTAAACTATTATAATTCTATATACATAATTTTATTAATTTATTTTTTTTTCATTTTCTTTGAGTGTCTTCTTTATTATATTTCCGTTTCCTTCAAAGAAAATGAAACCTTCATAGTCTATTTTCCCGTGGGTCAAAGCAAAAAAGATACTTCGGATATTTTTTATATTGAGTCTTATATTTTAGAAAGGAAAGATACTTTTCTTTTTTTTTCTAGTAACAAGAAGATCGAATCGGAAATATTGACAAATTCTTTCGAAGTCCAAGGAAATGAAATTAAAAAAAAAAAGAAGTGGGTAAATTCTTCTAATTAAAATTTTATCTCTATTGAACTTTAATATCAGAATAGCAGATATAGTCATAATTAACTGGGTCAGGTCCACTTACTTTTTCTTTTGTTAATTTTGAATCTTTTCAATAGATTTGGTTGGTATATAGGGATTTTTGGTGATTCAAGAGGTGGCTTATTATTATTCTATAGTTTTTTATTTGAAATAAAAACAAAATATCTCTATTCTCTGAATACTATGGCTGGATTTTATGAAAAAAAGAAAAGCCCCTCTCATATTTGAACCAATAACTTATGCCTTACCATGGCATTACTCTACCACTGAGTTAAAAAGGGCTTCTTTGATTCCCGAACGAGCCACTATGTAGATAAAATAATAAATTATAATATAATTATATGCAGTAAAGTTATAGTGATTAGTAGTTGATTTTTGAATAAAAAAATGGATTTGCCTAGCAAGTCTAGGGGAAAATGAATTGTTTCAAGACCGGCCCTAATTTCTATTTTTTGTATTTCGATGATCCCTATCAAAGCAAAATTCACTTGATTGATACATGACGTACACGTACCAAATTCGACATAAAATAAATTTCAAGATATTTCATCTAAGTCATGTGATGAAGAGATTCTACTTATCGCCTTGAACTAAAGTCTTAGAGAAAATTTTAGATAACTTCTGGATCACACTTTCTAGATTTATTTTAATAGATTTATATAGAGAATATCGATTCTAACTGAACGATTCATGAATATGAAATAAGAATGACGAATTCTATAGAATTTTTAAAAATGGAAAGATCCCTCGAATCTAATCATTCCATTATATTGACAATTTCAAAAAACCGATCATAGTCTGAGGGCAGTTGGGCAAGTTGGCCCCCATCGTCTAGTGGTTTAGGACATCTCTCTTTCAAGGAGGCAGCGGGGATTCGAATTCCCCTGGGGGTAGAAGGAAGTTGATCATGGATTACCAATAAGCCTCAAATTTATTCTTCCTGGGTCGATGCCCGAGCGGTTAATGGGGACGGACTGTAAATTCGTTGGCAATATGTCTACGCTGGTTCAAATCCAACTCGGCCCAATAATTCGCCAGAGATGATATAAACCCCCCTGTCATTCATAAATATCCCATACGAAGATAAAAAAGAATCACATTTTCTGCTAGATCCCTTATTTCTCTGGGATTGTAGTTCAATTGGCCAGAGCACCGCCCTGTCAAGGCGGAAGCTGCGGGTTCGAACCCCGCCAATCCCGACGGATCCAATATCCAAAAAATGCATCAATTCATTTTTCCTTTCTATGAACTGAACTATTAAAGGGTGTCGGGGGCATACTTTCATTCCCAAAGGAATAAAGGAGTCTTTATTTCTTTTTGATTTCCTATTTTTTCCATTTAGTTTAGGTTTGTTTGTAACTATGCAATTAATCGACGCGGAAAAAGCAATCTGATGATCCTTCATCAGATGATTGTTCAAGGAAGACATAAGTAAGGTAGGACAAACAAATAAAACAAAAGGCTGATAAATAAAGGAATTTTGGATTGATTGGGTTAGGAATCAAAATTTTGATTCGGTATGAATAAAAGAACTTACTATGCTATACTATTCAAGGTGCTACAGGGGATTTATTTGATAGATAAGATCTTGTTATTCATGATATTGATACGATTCAAGATCATCGAGAGGTAATTCATTGAATTTACAGACGAAATATTTATCATATCTAGGGGATAAAATTTCTAATTATTTTGAAGTAAAAAAACCGACGAGATTATGGAAGTAAATATTCTTGCCTTTATCGCGACTTCACTATTTATTCTAGTTCCTATTGCTTTTCTACTTATCATTTATGTAAAAACAGTCAGTCAAAATGATTAATTCATTTTAATTTTCAAATGAATTTGAATGAAACTTTCCTTCTGAGTTCTTATCAAAATAAAAAATTGACGAAGTCAAATAAAAAGGATTCCAATTTCACACCTTAATTTAAATGAACTGAGCGGACTATAATTAGAATCGGCAGTATTCTAAGAGATAGCTAGAAAGTTGTAATCTAGAATAAATATAAAGGTTTAGGTTTATAGAAATCAATATACAATATTATCTGCATATATGTGTATATTAATTCCATATCCTAATCATATATTTATATTTTATGGAATTGACATAACACCCAACTTGCTACATCTATATAAAATAAGTCGATAAAAAATAAATAGCCCTTCTCAAATTAAGCGCCCAAACTGCACTGCCCAGTATATGCCTCGTCCGAGGCAAGATCTTATTATTGCATAGTCTCTCATTAGACAACCACTATCTCTATATCCATTATATCATTTCTCATAGAAAGTGCGTATACACTTAACAAAACGACTTCCTCTTTGAACAGTACAAGGGGAAAGAAATAAAAAAAAAGTCCGATCTTCCTCAGTCTGCATAGATAAAGATCTATAAAGATAATAAGAGTTCATTCCCATCGATTGAAATCAAAAAATTTGGCCTATTTTTGTGTTGACTTTCTAAGTCAAAACAAAAATAGGAATAAATATCTAATAAAGTCAATTATTCATCCAATCTAATATTGATATACCTGAACACCCAGAGATTCTCACGAGTCTGTCGTATATAAAGAAACTTCCACCCTCTTCCAAAACCATCAATTAATTTAATTTTCTATCAGGGGCTACAATCTGATTCAAGATCTAGTCATTAGACACTCCCTTAGTATTAGTAATAGAAGGGGAGCAAAAAATCTGGATAGCCCCTCCACCAGTAGATTAGATGAATCCTAGATCCGAACGAGGATTCACAATATTTTCTTTTAGAAAACCTTCAGACTACATGCTTAGAATCAAACACAAAATATCATATAGTATGTTTCCTAGACTTCTGTTTCTACCGGGTAAGAATTATGTGAGTTATATCAGCAGAACAGAAGAGAAGAAGAGATTTTCAAGTTTTTTTTATTGATGTTGATCAGGCGACACCCGGATTTGAACTGGGGAAAAAGGATTTGCAGTCCCCCGCCTTACCACTCGGCCATGCCACCAAAATGGTGAAAGAATAGTCGTATGCTCCCGAAGATAGATTGTTCCGAGCCATACTTGGCATTCAGGTATCTACTTCAAAAGAGACTAGTTTAAAACTACCTACCACCTATAGGTGGTAGGAGCCGGGTTCTTGATATGAGGTGGATCCAGCAAAGGGGAGGTTTTAGTTATAAGCCAGAAATGATTCGTGTATATATTTCACAGAAATTTAAATAGAAGTAGGCGATAAAAGTAGCTGAAAGACACAGAAATAAAGGTATCATTTCACAAATTTTGCCTAGACAAGATATGTCTTATCTGCAAGACGGAAAGCCTGTTGATATGGTCTTCAATACATTAGGAGTACCTTCACGAATGAATGTAGGACATATATTTTAATGTTCGCTCGGATTAGCCAGGGGGTTACGAGACAGACAGCGCCTTTTGATGAGAGATATTAGTAATAAGCTTCCAGAAAACTGGTGTTTTATGAATTATATGAAGCTAGTAAGCAAACAGAAAATCCATGGGCATTTGAACCCGAGTATCCAGTAAAAAGCAAAATATTTGATGGAAGAACGATGAATCTTTTTGTTATATTTGTTATAATAGGAAAGCCTTATATCTTATCTTTCTTTAAATTAATTTGATGATAAAATTCATAGGCATTCCAGTTAAGAATCTAAGGGATTCATCATTCGAAAGGAAGTAGACTACTCAAGAATCTCAAATTTAATTTATGTCTTAATTTCATAACGAATGAAATTAAGACATAAATTAAACGGAATTAATGAAATCTTGCTTGGTCCTCACTGGGAACTTGAGGTAAGGGGTAGATCTTTTTTTGTGGGGGTTTACAGAATTTGAAAGTGAGAACCCCTTACCTGCACCTACTCGAGTCGGATGAAAGTTCCCTTTCACGTCCTATTTTGAAGGGGTCCTATCCTAATTTTTATTTAGCTAGGTCCATAACAAAAAAACCACTTTCTTGCGATTACGAAGTTTATTCGAATACGAAATCCAATTTTGGAAATAAAGTATCCCATTTTTTTTACTGCCGGGGGGTTTTGATACATTTCGCAATTGAGAAATCTCTACTGGTGCGGGTGCTATTCGAGAACAATTAGCCAATCTAGATTTACAAATTATCTAGAATAATTCGTTGGTAGAATGGAAAGAATTAGGGGAAGAAGGGCCGAGGGTAATGAATGGGAAGATCAAAAGGTTGGGGGGCCTGAAGCCCCATGGAAACAATAAAACAATCTATTCGAGGGGAAAATGAGAGATATTTTATTTCACCACAAAAAATAATTTGATTCTTTTCTTTCGAAAAATTTCCACAATAGACCAGAACAATCATGTAGATATAGGATTTAAGGATTCTTAAAAGCGGATTTATCCTTTTGACTATTTTTATTTGGTGCAGCCATTTGAGTTGGTAATAAAAAAAGGTAAGCAATAGAAAAGAAGAAAAGACTCTTGTTCGTCTATCTACAGCCAATCCACGTTAGAAGAGAAGGTTCCGTCGGAACAATTTTTTATTTCAGTTTCAAGGTTCCTCGTCTATTTTTAAAAGGGGGTTGGGGAGAAATGACAAGAAGATATTGGAACATCTACTTGGAAGAGATGCTGGAGGCAGGAGTTCATTTGGGGCATGGTACTAGGAAATGGAATCCTAAAATGGCACCTTATATCTCTGCAAAGCGTAAAGGTATTCATATTACAAATCTTACGAGAACTGCTCGTTTTTTATCCGAAGCCTGCGATTTAGTTTTTGATGCAGCAAGTAGGGGAAAACAATTCTTGATTGTTGGTACAAAAAATAAAACGGCTGATTCAGTAGCATGGGCTGCAATAAAGGCCCAGTGTCATTGTGTTAATAAAAAATGGCTCGGTGGGATGTTAACGAATTGGTCCACTACGGAAACGAGACTTCATAAGTTCAGGGACTTGAGAATGGAACAAAAAAAGGGAAGACTCAACCGCCTTTCGAAAAGAGATGTGGCTGTGGGGAAAAGACAATTAGCCCACTTGCAAACATATCTGGGCGGGATAAAATATATGACAGGGTTACCTGATATTGTAATCATCGTTGATCAGCATGAAGAATATATGGCTCTACGAGAGTGTATCACTTTGGGAATTCCAGCAATTTGTTTAATCGATACAAATTGCGATCCCGATCTTGCAGATATTTCGATTCCAGCAAATGATGACGCTATATCTTCAATCCGTTTAATTCTTAACAAATTAGTATTCGCAATTTGTGAGGGCCGTTCTAGCTATATAAGAAATCCTTGATTAATAATAAATCACTTTTACTTCAAAATCCGATAGATTTCTGGAATCGGTTATTTTTTATGAATTTTTAAAATAAAATATCAAGCTCAAGTAGACAAAGAGAGGGTCGAATCAAAATTATTTTGTTTAAAGTTCCATTTTTTTTTTCAGAGGGCAAGATGAATGTGCTATCATGTTCCATTAACAAACTAAAGGGGTTCTACGACATATCTGGTGTGGAAGTCGGCCAACATTTCTATTGGCAAATAGGGGGTTTCCAAGTCCATGGCCAAGTACTTATTACCTCTTGGGTTGTAATTGCTATCTTATTAGGTTCAGCTACTATAGCTGTTCGAAACCCACAAACTATTCCGACTGGGGGTCAGAATTTCTTCGAATATGTTCTTGAATTCATTCGAGATGTGAGTAAAACTCAAATTGGAGAAGAATATGGCCCTTGGGTTCCTTTTATTGGAACTATGTTTCTATTTATTTTTGTTTCTAATTGGTCAGGCGCTCTTTTACCTTGGAAAATCATAGAATTACCTCATGGAGAGTTAGCCGCACCCACGAATAATATAAATACTACTGTTGCTTTGGCTTTACTCACGTCAGTGGCATATTTCTATGCAGGTCTTAACAAAAAGGGATTAAGTTATTTTGGGAAATATATTCAACCAACCCCAATTTTTTTACCCATTAACGTATTAGAAGATTTCACAAAGCCCTTATCACTTAGTTTTCGACTTTTCGGAAATATCTTAGCGGATGAATTAATAGTTGTTGTTCTTGTTTCTTTAGTACCTTCAGTGGTTCCTATCCCTGTCATGTTCCTTGGATTATTTACAAGTGGTATTCAAGCTCTTATTTTTGCAACTTTAGCCGCGGCTTATATAGGTGAATCTATGAAGGGCCATCATTGAAATAGTCTTTTTTTCACTTAGCTTAGCACAAAGCAACGTATATGCGGCTAAAGATGATTTACTGAAGGAATACGAAGTATACAAGACTCTATATACGATAGAAAGCAATAGGAAAAAAATAAAAAAATTACGATATTATAGAGTTGTAAAAAAAAGGAAAGATATCCTTTAGATCTTTTTCCAAAAATTATCCTTCCGTTCACTTCACTTTAGACGAATATTAACCTTCTATTCTATTGGTTGGTCAGCCAATCTTCTTATTCAAATCATAAGTTGAATAAGATATATGTTTACAACGTGTGATTCCATTAAATAAAAAAAGGAGAGGAGAAAGGATTCTATTTTACAGTTGATTTTATTCAACAATTCATAAAAAAAAATATTAATAAATTAAATAATAAATTGCATGAACTTAGATCAATCAAATAATGATATTTCTATGCAATAATTCGCACTAATCAATTAGTCCATTTAGAATGTATTCGATTGGAATTAAGTATAAAGAAAACTGAAGGGAGAAAATACTTTACAAAAAAGGGGATTCCTAAAAAAACCATTCGATTCTCGAATACAATGGAATCCAATGGTTTACGTTATGGAAGAAAGACATGTGTATGTGATATTAAATATTGACTAGTTATATATGAACTAAAGATACATCTTTAAGATATATTTTATTTTCCCTACTACTGATGGGTTTAAATAGAGGTTTTCGTATCGTTATGGCTGTGAATTGGCTGAATAAAAAGAGGAAATAAAGAAAAGATCAAAAAAGAGTTTTGGAACCAAGAAATGGAAGAACAAAAGTTCTATGAATTCACAAAAACTCTGTGGATAGAAACAAAAAAAGAGATATCGAAGTAATTCGGATTATTTATTCAATAATATTCGTACTTTAATTACAAGTTCTTAGTTATTTCGACCGGATGAATCCTATCGATGGAATAATTAAGTCATAATTCATTGGCGGATTGTATCATTAACCATTCCTTTTTGTTGGTACGAGGAACTTCTCATGAATCCACTGATTTCTGCTGCTTCCGTTATTGCTGCGGGATTGGCTGTAGGGCTTGCTTCTATTGGACCTGGAGTTGGGCAAGGGATTGCTGCGGGTCAAGCCGTAGAGGGTATCGCGAGACAGCCCGAGGCAGAGGGAAAGATACGAGGTACTCTATTGCTTAGTCTAGCTTTTATGGAAGCTTTAACGATTTATGGATTGGTTGTAGCATTAGCACTTTTATTTGCGAATCCTTTTGTTTAATCTTAAATCTTAGAAAAAACATATTTTTACTATATTTATTGCCTTGGACTTGTCGTTTGCTTTTAAAAATTCGTTGATAAAAATAACCTATGACAAGATAAGGGCTGATTTGCAGATGAGGAATTTAGCATACCGACTCTCTTTCATCCTTCCCGTTCGCCGTAGTCAAGAGAAACTATTTTTCTGAGGTGTTAAAACAATCAAAGAGTAGTTCATACTTTAACATAACTATAATATTTTTTG